AATACAAGCATCGGAAATAACATAGTATTGTCTGACTCATGGGGATATGAGAAAGTGCTTTTAGTGCCAAAATGAGTAATACTAATAAAAGGCTGCACCGTGCTTCTTACATTTTCATTACTATTTTCATTACTATTAATTCGATATGTGTTTAAAAAATAAGTTTTTTCATTGTTTTTCGTCGTTAATAAATATAATAAACGCAAATTTTTTTTAATAATTTCGGGTCCTTCTTTATCTTTACCCCATAGAGACATTGAATAGAACGAACTACTTTTTTTGCCACTGTAAGTTTGAAAATAAACGTTTAAATGTCCTTCAAAAGCAAGTAAATAGATCCGAAACATATAAAATGCAGTTAATCCTGCTGTGGACCAAGCTATTATTGCAAAAATAGGTGAATACAACCAACTATCATTAAGAATTTCATCTTTGGACCAAAAACAAGCAAGGGGTGGAATACCAGAAAGAGAAAGTGTACCCAATAAAAAAGCAGTTTTTGTAATTGGTACATGTTTTCTTAAACCGCCCATAAGAACCATATTCTGACTTTTATCTGGAGAATACCCAACAATAGCTTCCATCGCATGAATAATTGATCCAGATCCTAAGAACAACAATGCCTTCGAATAAGCATGAGTAATCAAATGAAATAAAGCAGCTCGATAAGACCCCATACCTAGAGCTAACATCATATAACCCAATTGAGACATTGTAGAATAAGCTAAGCTTTTCTTAATATCTTTTTGAGCAAGAGCTAAAGTGGCTCCTAAAAATAATGTTATTATACCTATCAAAGCTATTAGATTTAGAATGTAAGGTATAACTATGAAAAGAGGAAGAAGCCGAGCTACAAGAAAAATTCCTGCTGCTACCATAGTAGCGGCATGTATAAGAGCCGAAATGGGGGTAGGCCCTTCCATGGCATCAGGTAACCATACATGAAGGGGAAATTGGGCGGATTTAGCAACAGCGCCGGCAAATAATAGGGAGGCGCATAAAGTAACAAATAAAAAATTAACTTCATTATTATAAACCAAGTTATTGAATATTTCAAACAAATCCCGAAATTCGAAACTACCTGTTATCCAATAAAAACCAAAAATTCCTAATAATAAACCAAAATCCCCGACACGATTAGTTACAAACGCTTTTTGACAAGCATTCGCGGCACTGGGTCGTGTGAACCAAAAACCTATTAATAGATAAGAACACACTCCAACTAATTCCCAAAAAATATAAATTTGTATCAAATTAGAACTAGTAACTAATCCCAACATTGAAGTATTGGAAAAACTCATATAAGCAAAAAATCTCAAATATCCCTGATCATGAGACATATAATTGTCACTATAAATAAGAACCATAATTCCAACAGTAGTGATTAATATCGACATAATAGAAGTAAGTGGATCAACCAAGCAGCCAAATTCTAAAGAAAAATCATTATTGATGGTCCAAGACCATACATATTGATAGACAGAATTATTATTTATTTGCTGAATAGAAAAAAGGGCTGAAAAAACCATAACTATACTTAATAATAAAACACTAGGAAAAGCCCACATACGGCGAAGATTTTTTGTTGCCGTTGGAAAAAGTAGAAGTCCTGTTCCAATTAAGATAGGAACTGGAAGTGGAATGAAAGGTATAATCCATGAATATTGATATGTATATTCCATAAAAAAAAAAAAAAAAAAATTATCTTAATTAATTGTTTCTGAGTCACCGGTTCTTATTTCTTTTCTTTTGAAAGGGGTCGGTTAATAAAAAAAAATTAAGATATATAAAATAAAACTTAAATAGAATTTTCTAGCCTTAATTATTCTGAATCTTTCCAAACTACTTCAAATATTTAAAATCAAGAGGTTGCAATTGGTCAAATGATATAAATAAGTCACTAGTGAAAAAAAAAAAAATACGTATTTAATTTTATTAATACTGAATTGTTAATATTTAATTTTATTAATACTGAATTGTTAATATTAAATTCAAATTTTTAAATAAAATTTTATGAAGATAAAAAATGAAAATTCGAATTTTCATTTTAATTATTACGTATTACAATAATTTTTTTATATCTATAGAACAAGGATAAATAATAGAACAAGGATAAATAATTATACCAAAAACAGTATTTGATATGAATCATAAGGATAAATAATTATACCAAAAACAGTATTTGATATGAATCATAAAGCCCATAACTAAAACTATTTATTGTAATTCGGTTATTTAGAATCATTAACCAATTTGTTTTGTAACTAATTGTTTGTCTTCCATTACAATAAAAGCTATTTGTAGGAAATGCTATGATATCCAACACTTTAATTTTACGGAAAAAAAAAGGGGCAAATAAAATGCCTTTAAATTATGTATTTTGTATCCTTTAACAGATTAACTACTAGTCTCTTTTGATAATTAAAATTTTGTGGACTCTTTCTTCGAGCTTGACCAATTAAATTAATATTAAATTAATTAATATAATAGAAAAAAAAGTTTTTTTATTTTTTAATTAAGCGGGAGAAGGGTTGGGTTATTAAACTTTTAGATTTTTTTATTACATGTATAAATGTAACACGACGAAAATAGAAAGAAAACAAAACGGACAATCTTTCTTTTTTTTTTTATTTTTTTTATTTTATCAACTTCAATCTATTTGGCATAGTGTACCTTATCGTTCTTATTAATATTTTATGTGATTTTTACCCCCCCTTTTTTGGGGGAGTCTAATTTAGAGAAAAAATAGATAGAGAATAGTAAAGAACAATTGATTTTGAACAATAGATGTCTTTCACATCCAACCGAAAAACCTATTATAACTTTTTAATGGCAGTTCCAAAAAAGCGCACCTCTATTTCAAAAAAACGTATTCGTAAAAATATTTGGAAAAGGAAGGGATATAGGGCAGCATTGAAAGCTTTTTCGTTAGCGAAATCTCTTTCTACCGGGAGTTCTAAAAGTTTTTTTTGTGTAACAAATAAATAATCTGAATCGTTCTAATAACTAATAAAGTTATATAATTTTGTTTATAGTTTATTTATAAGATTTATAAGTTATAAAAAAGTTATAAAAATGATAAATAATATTTATCAATTATAATTAATATTAACATCATAATAGTATAGTAAAAGAATAAATATTAATATATAAGATAAATTACAATATAAACAATATACATTAAAAAAAAAATAAATAAAAAAGAATGAGTCTCATAATGTTTTAATTTAAACGAATATAAAATTGAATTTGTTTTACTTTAATTTGAAGCCAAATTTTTCTTTCGTTTCTGATATAGATAAGAATTCTGTTGTCTACTGAATTCTAAAAATGAACGGTACTTTTTTGTTTGAAAAAAGGGTAAACGCAAGCGCAAGGTTTCGCCTTTCATTTTAGTATGTTTTATCATTTTCCGGATGGGGATTATCACTTTCCCCATCGCCCTTACTCAATAATAAACAGAATTTTTTTTTAGTTATATTTTTGATTTTATATTATAAAGAAGAGGTCGTTGAAACTAATTGATTAAGTTTAAAATGTTTTTTATAATCTTTTAAATCATTATTCTTTTAAATCATTATTTTGGGTTTTAGAAATTATTATCACTATATAAATTCCTTAAACCCAATTAAATTAATAAAAGCCCCGTTTACATTTTTAGGTAGTTATATGACGAATGCGCCAATTTTGAGTGATCTTTTTTAGATCCTATGTTTCGATTGGAAGATCGATCAAGATATAATATATATATATTAATTAAAAAATTTAGAAAATATTTTGAAGTATGGTACAATTTCTATACGAAATTTTTTTATATGATTGATACGACCATCCCAAATACCTAACTTAATGGTTTTGCTAAATCTTAACGCAAATTCTCTACACAACAAAAAATCCTAACGCAACCTAACTATGCAAATATTTACATAAATCTTTTGAGTGTATCGCTGAAATTGTGTTATATAAAAATTATTAATCGATAAAATTCATTTTTTATTTTAGATTAATAAAATAAATGATAAAAGAAATTAATCATTAAAAAATGCAAACGAGGCCGAACATTTTTTTTACTTATATCCAGGGATTGAAGTAAAAATTATCTAGTTACAACTGTTACATTTTAGTTTTAGGAGAGCATAAAGTAATAGCCTACGAAAAAATACATTGTTAGTTCAGTTAAATAAAAACGTTAACGAAAACGTTTTAATCCCTAATTTTTAAACAAGTTTTTATTCATCAATTTGAATGGTTTCCTAAAAAAAATATTGGATTGAATTAACTCCTTCAAGCTCGACGATTGAATAAAAATAGGTTATTATGATTTCGAATAAGCCGCTATGGTGAAATCGGTAGACACGCTGCTCTTAGGAAGCAGTGCTAGAGCATCTCGGTTCGAGTCCGAGTGGCGGCATGGCATCTTCTAAAAGAGTAAGTCCTATAATGAATTCAATTCCCGATTTCAATTCCTATAATTGAGGGACGCCCTTATTAATTTAATAATTTTTATGATATTTTCAACTTTAGAGCATATATTAACTCATATATCCTTTTCGATCGTTTCAATTGTAATTACAATTCATTTGATAATTTTATTAGTCGATGAAATCGTAGGACTAGATGATTCGTCAGAAAAGGGGATGATAGCTACTTTTTTCTGCATAACAGGATTATTAGTTACTCGTTGGATGTATTTGAGGCATTTACCATTAAGTGATTTATATGAATCATTAATTTTTCTTTCGTGGAGTTTTTCCATTATTCATATTATTCCGTATTTTAAAAAACATAAAAACCATTTAAGCGCAATAACCGCGCCAAGTGCTATTTTTACTCAAGGTTTTGCTACTTCGGGTCTTTTAACTGAAATGCATCAATCCGCGATATTAGTACCCGCTCTCCAATCCCATTGGTTAATGATGCACGTAAGTATGATGGTATTGAGCTATGCAGCTCTTTTGTGTGGATCATTATTATCACTAGCTCTTCTAGTCATTACATTTCGAAAATTCATAAGGATTTTTTGTAAAAGCAATAATTTAGAAAATGAGTCAGTTTACTTTAGTGAGATTCAATACGTGAACGAAAGAAACAATGTCTTACGAAACACTTCTTTTATTTCGTCTCAAAATTATTACAGGTATCAATTGATTCAACAATTGGATCGTTGGAGTTATCGTATTATTAGTCTAGGGTTTATCCTTTTAACCGTAGGTATTCTTTCGGGAGCAGTATGGGCTAATGAAGCATGGGGATCCTATTGGAATTGGGATCCAAAGGAGACTTGGGCATTTATTACTTGGACCATATTCGCTATTTATTTACATATTAGAACAAATAAAAATTTTGAAAGTGTAAATTCTGCAATTGTGGCCTCAATGGGCTTTCTTATAATTTGGATATGCTATTTTGGGGTTAATCTATTAGGAATAGGGTTGCATAGTTATGGTTCATTTACATTAACATCTAATTGAATAAAAGACTTGACGAATATAAACATAGGACGGCATACAGGTATATATACGAAAACTTCATGGAAACAATCAAGAACCATTTGAATCATTTCCATTACTTGATTCAAATGGTTCTCACAAATTCAAAAGATATCTAGTTATAATAGAATTCCAATTTTTTTATTTTACTTAAAAGAATATAAAAGACTCATTTTTTTATTGTACAATCAACCATTTTTAAAATCATGGGATTTCAGTTTCATTTTTTGGTTTACTCACAAAAACTATCGAAAAAAATAATTGGATATAATAGCTTCGACCTTGTCAACTGATAATGATAAAACGAAATCGGGATAAACACCAATACCTATTACAGGTAAAAGGATAGAGATCGAAACAAATAATTCGCGCGGTCCAGAATCAAAAAAATAAGAGTTTGGGGCATTAAAAAGTTTGTATCCATAGAACATCTGGCGTAACATAGATAATGAATAAATAGGAGTTAATATCATTCCAATTGCCATTACAAAAGTAATTAATATTTTTGTCATTAAAAGATATTTTTGACTAGTAAGTATTCCAAAAAAAACTAACAATTCGGCAACAAAACCGCTCATGCCCGGTAATGCAAGAGAAGCCATTGATAAGATACTGAAAGTCGTGAATATTTTTGGAATTGCGATAGCCATTCCGCCCATTTCGTCGAGATAAACAAGACGTATTCTATCATAACTCGTTCCGGCCAAGAAAAAAAGCGCAGCGCCAATAAATCCGTGAGAGATTATTTGTAAAATGGCTCCGTTGAGTCCTGTATCGCTTATAGAACCAATTCCTATAATTATGAAACCCATATGAGATACAGAAGAGTAGGCTATTCTTTTTTTTAAATTACGCTGACCGGGAGATGTTGAAGCTGCATAGATTATTTGAATTGTGCCTACTATAATCAACCAGGGAGAGAATATAGAATGGGCGTGGGGTAATAATTCCATATTGATCCGAACCAATCCATACGCTCCCATTTTTAATAAGATTCCGGCTAAAAGCATACAAGTACTGTAATGTGCCTCTCCATGGGTGTCTGGTAACCATGTATGTAAGGGTATGATCGGTGATTTGACAGCAAAAGCAATAAGAAATCCAATATAGAATATTATTTCCAGTGCTACAGGATACGATTGATTAGCTGATGTTTCAAAATTTAATGTTGGTTCATTGGAACCATATAAACCAATACCCAAAACTCCCATTAATAAAAAAACGGAACTTCCTGCAGTGTACAAAATAAATTTTGTAGCTGAATACAAACGTTTCTTTCCCCCCCACATGGATAGAAGTAGATAAACTGGAATTAATTCTAACTCCCACATGATGAAAAAAAGTAAAAGGTCTCGAGAAGAAAATGGTCCTATTTGACCGCTATACATTGCTAACATCAGAAAATGGAATAGTCGGGAATCTCGAGTAATCGGCCGAGCCGCTAAAGTAGCTAAAGTTGTGATAAATCCTGTCAGTAAAATGGGTCCTATAGAAATTCCATCTATTCCCAATCTCCAGTAAAAATCAAAAAAATCGATCCATTTATAATCCTCTGTCAGTTGCATTAATGGATCATCCAATTGGAAACGATAACCGAATGCATAGGTTGTTAGAAGGAGTTCCATTATGCATATACATATAGTATACCACCGAACGATCTTATTTCCTCTATGAGGGAGAAAGAAAATTAAGGAACCCGCGAATATTGGCAAAACTACAACTAGCGTTAACCAAGGAAAATTATTCATGGTAAAAACAAGATAAACTTGGACCAGAAAAACCCGTGCTCAAAATAAAAAGTTTTTGAGCGCGGGTTTTTGTCGGTAAAGGTAAAAAAATCAAATGTATTCAAGTAGGGTTTTCTGGAACGTATTAATAAGCCAGACCCATACTTCGAGTTGTTTCATGCCATAAATAAACTCGAACACTCAAGAAATCTGTCGGACAGGCGGATTCACATCTCTTACAACCGACACAGTCCTCTGTTCTTGGAGCAGAAGCAATTTGCTTAGCTTTACACCCGTCCCAAGGTATCATTTCTAATACATCCGTTGGGCAGGCGCGCACGCATTGAGTACACCCTATACACGTATCATAAATCTTTACTGAATGTGACATTTGGATCTATAAATTTTTGAATGTCAGAAAGTTTCGATCTAGTAAACTTGTAAATGAATCATATATTTAGACACCAGATGAATCAATAATTTATCATAATTTTTCTAATCAATCTACTTCTGGATTGACTCATGCGATAGAGCCAAGATACTTTAATTTCTTACATTTTTGAAAACATGTATTATTACGTAATGTATGGTCATGGTAATTCTAATTTATGAATATTAGAATTTATATGATTAATACTACTTATTCAACAAATTCGATTGATTGATACGAGTTGATTTTCTGTTACGATAAATTGATGAAACAATAGCCGGGCCAATAGCTGCTTCAGCGGCTGCAATAGCTATAACAAAAATTGAGAAAATATTTCCTTTTAATTGGCGACTATCAAAAAAATCAGAAAATGTTACGAAATTCATATTAACCGCATTCAGTATAAGTTCAAGACACATAAGGGCTCTAACCATATTCCGGCTCGTGATCAATCCATAGATACCGATAGAAAATAAGTAGGCACTCAAAACAAGTACATGTTCGAGCATCATTGACCAACTCCTTATCAATTTCGATTCATTTCAATATGAACTGAACAGCAATTCAACAGATTCAATTGACTAGAATAAAAAAAAGTACGGAACAAAGGCAGATTTTCTATTGTTAATAGAATAGATTGAATAATTTCTATTTTAGACATAAACAATCTTTAATTAAAGGGAAATAAATGTAATGGAATAAAACCGAACAGAGTTTAATGTGCATTGCTAATTCTATAAATTTTTTACTGTCGCGCCACGGCAATTGCACCTATCAAAGCGGCTAAAAGAATTATCGAAACGAATTCAAATGGAAGAAAAAAATCTGTTGATAAATGAATTCCAATTTGTTGACTATTACTTATCAAATCTTGCTCTATAATCTGGTTTGATCTTGTAGTCCAAATAATTCCGTACCATGACGTATCCGTAATAATAATCATGAGTAAAACAAAAATACTTGTACAAATTGGCAAAGTAACCACATCCCCAATGGTCCAAAGATTCAAATCTTTGTAATATTCTGAACCATTCATGAACATCACAGCAAATACGATTAAAACATTTATAGCTCCCACGTAAATAAGAAGTTGTGCAGCAGCTACAAAATAAGAGTTTAATAGAATATAGAATAAGGATATACAAACAAGAACCAGTCCCAATGAAAAGGCAGAATAAATGGGGTTGGTAAATAATACCACCCCCATACCTCCTAGTATAAGAACCGATCCCAGAAAGACTAAAAGAAAATCATGTATTGGTCCGGGCAAATCCATTATATGTAAAATAAGAGATAAATAGAAATGTTTTTCATGACCTTATTGAGACCCGACCAGAAATTTTTTTTTTTTTTATGATTTTTGAGCAATTCCTAATTTAATCCTAAGTAAATAAATACTAAGGGATATGAATAAATGTGAGTACTATTATTGTATTGGACTAATTTCATTCTTTATCTGAAAGAGTCGTTCTAATTCTAAACTATATATTTTAAAACAATTATGGATATATTAATTAATGGATTTTCAATCCAAATTAAGACGCGTTTCTTACCAACCAATCAATAGTTGGTATTTGTAGTTATTGACCAAACAACACGAAAGAAACCTAAATTCCTTCTATATTAGTTATTAGTAAAGTAATTCTAAATTATTCGTTAATCAAGAGATTTACTTATTTATTTGAGGCGAATTCAAAATTGTTCGAATTGTATAATCGTCAATTACTGACATTGGTAAACGACCCAAAGCAATTTGATTATAATTCAATTCGTGACGATCATAAGTAGAAAGTTCATATTCTTCAGTCATTGATAAACAATTCGTTGGACAATACTCAACGCAATTACCACAAAATATACAGACTCCGAAATCAATACTGTAATTAAGCAGCCGTTTCTTGCGAATATCAGTTTCCAATTTCCAATCAACAACGGGTAGATCTATAGGACATACACGAACGCATACTTCACAAGCAATACATTTATCAAATTCAAAATGGATTCGACCGCGGAAACGCTCCGCGGTGATTAATTTTTCATAAGGATATTGAATAGTTACGGGTAAACGATTTGCGTGGGATAAAGTAATCATGAAACTTTGACCAATGTACCTTGCAGCTCGTACTGTTTGTTGACCATAATTCATGAACCCAGTTACCATAGAGAACATATCGTTAATATATATATGAATAGTTTTATGTTTGTTTATTTCTCTTGTTTGAGACACGTTGTGAATATAGAATGTTACTTTACAGTGAAAAGAGTTGGAAAGAAGTTGTTAATAATAGATTACCGAGAGAAATAGGTAAAAGAAATTTCCATCCAAGATTCAATAGTTGGTCCATTCTTAGCCTCGGTAAAGTCCATCTTGTTGTGATAGGAATGAACAAGAACAAATAAGTTTTAGCTAATGTAATAAAGATACCAATTATCGCTCCAAAAACTCCACATGTTTTATTTATTTCAAAAAGCTCAGAAACATATATGTCCGGAATAGATATATTCCAACCTCCCAAGTAAAGAACTGTTACAAATAATGAAGAAACCAATAGGTTTAGATAGGAAGCAACATAAAATAACCCAAATTTTATACCCGAGTATTCGGTTTGATAACCTGCTACTAACTCTTCTTCTGCTTCTGGTAAATCAAAAGGTAATCTCTCACATTCTGCTAGGGAAGAAATAATAAAAATAATAAACCCTATAGGCTGACGCCACAAATTCCATCCCCAAAAACCATATTTTGATTGCGCCTCAACAATATCAATTGTACTTGAACTGTTAGATAATTATAGTCGGTGATACCATCACTGTTACCATCGCTATTACAGAACCGTACATGAGATTTTCACCTCATACGGCTCCTTGAAGGCCAGAAATAAATATAGGGACCGCGTCAGTATTCTTTTTTGAATCTTGATATGTTTGTAGGATGGATAACTATCGGCCGGTCCCAAATTAGACCAATTGAATTCTGTCTGTTATAATTATTTTAATTCAAAATTAAATAAAAAAAGTACTTCTGAATTGATCTCATCCTTTCTTTAATTTAATAATTTCAATTTTCAATTCTTCTTTGTTCAGTAATAACTTAACTGTTCAATAAAATACTTCTTGTAAAAATATCAATAACCCGTTGGTTTCACGTACGAAAAAAAAATTCTATATTAATTAATGAATTATGACACAAATTATATATCTATTAATATGTATATGGGAAAGAATAAAAGTAACAAAGAATAAATAAAGTATATCTTTCTTTTTTTTTTTTTTTTCGTTCCTATTCTTCTTTCTATTTCTGAGAAAAAGAGGGCTTTCAAAATAAAATAAAGGATTATTTCGTTTCGAATAGTTATTTATTAAATCGGTGGATAGGAGTATACTCTGGATTGGAATCGTGTCATGGGGAGTACTGCCTGATCATTTCTACCAACTTAAAGCCCCAATTAGTATTCTTTGTTTGTATATTATGTAAAAATGTCCTTTTGGAGAATTTACATAATCTCCATTACTAATCCTTTACATATGTTCGTGTTTCTAACCATCCACTCGTTTTTGCTCAATCCCCCGTTATGCTAATACATAAAAATGATAGTGAAAACTCAATACGGTTGATCTTTTGAACCCGCTTCAAGTCAGGATGACTAATCAACCAATCTTGGGGGAAACGGTCTCTTCTGTTTATGTTTATTTCCGCTTAACTCTCTAACTCTTATACATAGAAAATGAGAATCAATCTTTTTACTGCGAATTTATATATAAGCTGTTTTCTTTCACTCATATAACTATTTTATTTAGTTCATCAACCCGAATAATGAATAAAAAAAAATTAAGATATCTACTCAATCCATTCCAACCCTTTCCTTGAAAGGAAGGAATAGAGAAAAGTTTATGTCTATGTATCAACGAATCGCACGTAGAGATATTGATAACACACATAAAGTTAATGGTATTTCATAACTAATCGATTGAGCAGCAGCTCGTAGACCGCCTAAAAAGGAATATTTATTATTTGACCCGTATCCCGACATAAGAAGTCCAATTGGAGCAATACTGGAAATGGCAATCCATAAAAAAACACCGATATTGAGATCCGCTAAAACAAGGTGATATCCAAAAGGAACTACTGAATAGCTTACTAAAATTGATATGACTGCTATGGATGGCCCGATACTGAATAAACGAGTATCCCCCCTAGATGGAAAAAGATTTTCTTTGAAAAGTAGTTTTGTCCCATCTGCTAGAGCTTGAAGAACTCCCAAAGGGCCGGCGTATTCAGGTCCAATACGTTGTTGTATCCCTGCCGATATTTCTCTTTCTAACCATACAATTACCAGTACGCCTATTGTGATTCCCACTACAAGAGTCAAAATAGGAACAAGAACCCATAGAATTCCATAAACCTCTTTTAAAAATTCTAATCTAGAAAAAGAATCGATATCTTGTACTTCCGGTGTATCAATTATCATTTCAACGATCAACTTCTCCCATAATGATATCTATACTACCTAGTATCGTCATAATATCAGCCAATTTCATTCTTTTAACTAACCGCGGAAGAATTTGCAAATTGATAAAACCCGGCGGGCGGATTTTCCATCTCCAAGGAAAACCACTCTGATCCCCTATGAGAAAAATTCCCAATTCTCCCTTTGGGGCTTCTACTCTCACATAAAGTTCTTGTTTCGGCAATTCAAATGTAGGAGACGGCTTTTTACTAATAAATCGATATTCAAAATCATTCCATTCCGGATTCCTTTCTCTATCAAAGTATCGTATTTCTAAATTCTCATAGGGTCCCCCTGGAATTCCTTCCAGGGCCTGTTGAATAATTTTTACGGATTCTATCATTTCACCAATTCGGACTAGATAACGAGCCAATGAATCTCCTTCTTTTTGCCACTGTACTTCCCAATCAAATTCGTCGTAACATTCATAATGATCAACTTTACGAAGATCCCATTGTATTCCGGAAGCTCGTAGCATTGGTCCCGATAAACCCCAATTTATTACTTCCTCTCTACCAATAATGCCTACTCCCTCGACTCGTTCTAAAAAAATAGGATTTCGTGTAATAAGTTTTTGATATTCAGCAACTCTTGTTAAAAAATAATCGCAGAAATCCAAACATTTATCTATCCAGCCATGAGGTAGATCGGCCGCTACTCCTCCGATACGAAAATAATTATGCATCATTCTCATACCGGTGGCAGCTTCGAATAGATCATATACTAATTCTCTTTCTCTGAAAATATAGAAAAAGGGAGTTTGTGCACCAATATCCGCCATAAAAGGACCGAGCCATAACAGATGAGAAGCTATACGACTCAACTCCAACATAATTATTCTGATATAGCTGGCTCTTTTAGGTACTTGAATATTTCCCAACTGTTCCGGTCCGTTTACAGTTATTGCTTCTGTGAACATAGTAGCTAAATAATCCCACCGTGTTACATAAGGCAAATATTGTATAATTGTTCGATTTTCCGCAATTTTTTCCATTCCTCGGTGTAAATAACCCAATATTGGTTCACAGTCAATAACATCTTCACCATCTAGAGTAATGATGAGTCGAAGAACACCATGCATTGATGGGTGGTGGGGGCCCATATTGACTATCATGAGGTCTTTTCTTGTAGCCGGTATATTCATAGGTTTTTCCTCGATTCATTCTTTCATGAATTGCTGAAAACGAAAAAAAGTTCATTAAAATTCAAGATCTAATAAATCAAATAATTCAAAATGCCTTTATAAAAAAAAAATTAACGAGTTTTTGACTCCCGAATATCCAACCGATTAATTAATTCTTTATAACATATTCTATTTTTCTTTGACAAATAAGACAGTAATCGTTGGCGTTTTCCCAGAATTTTACGTAAACCTCTCTGAGATAAATAGTCTTTTTTGTGTAATTGTAAATGTGAAGTAAGTCTTCGTATCCTATTGGTGAAACTAACTATTTGAAATTCAACAGATCCTCTGTTTTCGTCTTTTTCTTCTTGTGAAATAACTGAGATGAATGAATTTTTTACCATAAACTGAAATCTTCTCTCCCCCCCCTCTTTTTATTTTAAGATATTTTTTATTGATAGATATCTTTATTGATCAGTAATAATAATGCCCCTAATTTTTATTTGGTATATACAATAATTTGAATTTCGTTATTAATTTCTAATTTTTTTAATTTAATAAAACTTACTCAATCCTATTTTCATTTTAAAATTGGATTTGAAAGGGGATACAAAAGTATGGTTGGTTTCTTCACTCACAAAAGATAAAAGTTTAGACCTAAAATAAGAAAATTTTGTTCATTCTAGATCTAATTGATATGTCATTGAATTAGTATCATGTATCAGAATGGAATGTAAGACAATGTATGCGTGCATCTCTTTGGCGTCATAGACCAGATATGGTATGGTAAATATAGGAAAAATGTACTATTAATGAATAAAAATGTACTATTAATGAATTTTCAATCGCGGATACATATGTATCCTTACCATACTGAAACAACTGCCATTATTGGTATTAAACCAATAACGATTCATACAAGCTAAATCTTCTAATCGATAATTGGGCCAAAGAAATAGCTTTAATTTTAGAAGTTTTTTTTTATATTTTTTGCTTTTATCCACAACTTGACTGTTTACCTCATTCCCATTACAAAAAGATGCCTTTCTATGTCTATTCTTAGAATTTAAACAAATTAGAATTCGCAATTCTCTACGACGTCTAGGCGATAAAATATTTTCAGGAACAAACAAATCATAATTTTTTTTATATCTATTTCCAGTCATCTTTTGATGTTTTGTAATGACTTCATCAGAATTCTTATCAACATGCTTTTTTTCTCGGTATCTTTGATTTATTTGATGTTTACTTTTATGAACTAATGAAATACCGAGGGTTTGATACATAATAAATTTTCCATCATTTTTTATAGCTAGACGAATTGGTTCAATAATCAAAAATCCCCTTTTAATAAATTCTGTAAGAGTTACATCTTTCTGAATCGTCAAAATATCCAGACTCATTTCGCCCCTTTGAATAGAGGATATAGTAATTTCTCTTGGATTTATCAGTCTAAGCAGGAGACAATATACGTTGATGTTATTGATTATTTTTTTATTTAAAGAATCATCCCATCTCAATTGAAAATACAAATACCTTTTTAGGAAGAAATCAAACTCCGCTTTTGTATTGATCTTGTATTGCTTTTTATTTCTATGTTTTTTCATGTCCGATCCCGTATAATCTTCTTCAACATCTTTTTCTTGGTTTGAAAGAGCTGATTTAAGATCTGCTTGGCCCGTGGATTCTTTTTCTCCTTGATTTCGGTTTTCTAATTCAATAGATTTTTTTTCATTCGCCGATATTGATATAAAAGGATCTCTTTTTTTATTTCCAGTGATGCTTTTGTTTTCACTAGCATTTTTTTTTATATTAGAATTAAAAAGTAGTAATTTAATTGGTATAACCCACGGTTTCATTTTATACGTATTATAAAGTCTCACAAATTCTGGCAAGAACCAAAGTTCCAGATTTGATATGGGACGACTTAGTATTTCTTCATTCATTCCCATCCAATCCAAAAGGGGTTTTTGATTGGATAGGTTGATTTTTTGATCTTGCTGAAGTGTGAGATAAAAAAGACCTTTATTATTGATTTTATCAATTATTTGATACTTATTAACCCTAGTCTTAGTATATTTATTACTGTTAGTGTCAGTATCAATATTGATCCAGGCCTCAATATCGACTTTCGTTTTAAGACAAAAATCGAGAATTCTCCAATCAAAATATTTTCTATCCGTATTTTTATCCATATCTCGAATATCATCTTCTACCATATTAAATGATTTTTGTTTATGTGTGTTGTAATTATAAAAAATATCTTGGTTAGTTTTTACTTGTAATGGTGATCCATAAATTGAAGAGTACTTCTTAGTTTCAGAATTTATAGATTTATATGCTAAAAGATCATATCTATATTGTTTTTTAAAATTATCCTTTTGATTCAATAATAAATCCGTTTCCATTTTTGTTTTTTTTTCGTAGTGAATTAATTCATCTTTTTCATATAAATCACACAAATCTTTATATAAATCTTTATTTTGAGCTATACAGTTCAATATATTTCGCCATTTTTGTGGTACTACTCTAGACCATTTAATTTGAGATACATCACATTGATATTGATAATGACTCCTTAACCAATTTGTCCATTGATTCATTCCAGAATTGCGAAGATTCTTAGGTCTTAATTCGGAATGAAATAGTTCTTGTCTTACAACAAAAGAATCCTTTATTTCATTCTTAAGAAAAAGGGGGTTTCCATTATATTGAAATACGGATTTCAATTTCTCTAACTTAATAAGTTGGGTTTGTGATAATTTGTAAAATACATATGCTTGTGAAAAGTAAGATAAGTCAAAAAAAGTCTTTGAATTTTTTTGACTAAGACTAATATTAGTATTAGAAAGTGACTCTTTTATAATCGAAATAAATTTAATTAAACTTTGATTTGTTTTATTAATTCTTTCTTGATTTGCTTCATTACTGTTAATGTTTTTATTAATAATTTTTTTTGTTGATTCAAGAAAAAGTTGTGTATTGATACTAGGAATATTAATCATAGATAGAAAGATATCTATGTATATCTTTTCAATGAAAAATATTATAAAATAATGGGATTTACGGATTAATCGAGCAGTTCTTCTTTTTAATATCTGCCAAATATTTTTTTGTGATTCCACTCTTTTATCATCATAACTTATTTTGTTAGAACTCAAATTTCTATCTGAAGTTATAAATCCCTTTTTCTTGTCTTTTGTAATTTTTTCTATTTGATTTATGATTGTGTTTATTCTATCAGTCAGATCTTGCATTTTTTTTTCTGTTAATGAATAATTTGTCCAATCCTGAGATCTAATTTGAATGGACGATTCCTGAATCATCCGATTACTGATTATTGAATCTTTTTTAATTTCACTCAATTCATATACTTCTATTTCTCTCAATCCAAATAATATAATTGGGTTTATTTTTGAGAGTTCTTTTATTATTTCTTTTATAAACAGAATGTTTTTAATGATCCATTTTTTTGGTTTTTTTGAGACATTTAGAAACAATTTTGTTTGTTCTTTAAAAATTCCTAGAATTATAAAACATTTCTTTTGCAATTTTTTTATTTTTTTTTTTAGTTCTTTTAAAATCGGTTCAAAAAATGAAAGTTTTTTTCTGGGAGAACCAAAAGGTAGTTCAGCTTCCATTCCAAAAATTGTTAAAAAACAAAAATCATTTTTTTGACCTTGCTTTTTCATTGGATCGTTATAAGGGGCTCGTAACTTAGATCTGTGCCAAGGTTTAAGACGAAAAGGAAATAGGATCTTGATCTGAATGCCGTCTGTTAACCAGTTTTTTGGAAATTCTTTTTCTGATAATTGAACGCCGTTATAGGTACATTTAACATGCATTTCTCTATTCCAATCCTTTAAGTCCTCATACCATTCCGGAAATTGAAATAATAGTATACGGACGATATTTTTAGCTATTATCAATGAAGGTAATATAATATATTTTCTAAGAATTGATTGGGTTACTAATAAAAAACCTCTCATTACTTGAGCAAGTAAAATACTATCCCAGGCTTCCGCTATTTGTATACGCACTTTCTCCTTTCTTTTGTCTTCTTCTTTTTTGTCCTCCTCTTTTTTTTTCGCGCTTTCTTTTGTCTTTTTCTCGGTATAATTCGAAATTGTGAATTCCGTGTTTTTCCACATCCAATTTCTAAAATTTTTTTTCATACGTTCAGAAATATCAAAAAAAAAAAAAAAAGATTTGTCTATTCGGTC